ATATATATATATATATATATATATATATAAGTATACAAATATGTAAGCATGTAAGCATGTATATTTTACACCTGCACAAAACCATTCATTTTAAAATTCGCTTATTTGATTCTAATTTTCTCCTCTTTAAATCTTAGCCTTTTTAATTTTCCTCTATTATTTCCTAAATCCCATAAAATCTCTATTTCTAGAGGACACCCCTCACGCGCCCTTTTTCCCTCATAATTTCAACGCAATTTTAAAACAAAAATTGCTAAAGTAAGCTTTTTCGCATCATTAAAAACTTTCTTTAACCTTCAACTCCTCTTAAGTCATTATAGTTTAACAAAAACATTGAATTGTGGTTTCAAAAATGCTTCTTAGCTAATAACCATGGCACCTTTCCGAGCATCTCTAATAATATTCTTTCTCTCTTCTCTAACTCTACCTTTTAGATTATTCCTTTTTTCATCTTCCACCTCAATTCTTCTATCGTGGCACATACTATCTCTTTCATCCTCTCATATTTCATTCTCCATAATCCTAGATCCTCAAGGTCTCCTATTTATATCTGTAATTATATTTATCTCTGGGAATGTCTTAATATTTTCTAAATCCTATATAAAAGAAGACAATAATATTACTCGATTTACCCATCTCACTTTACTATTTGTTCTTAGAATAAATATATTAGTTCTTTTCCCTCATTTAATAATCCTCCTTTTAGGATGAGACGGACTAGGGATCACATCATTTCTTCTAATCATCTATTATCAAAATCCAAAATCTTTAGCTGCCGGGATATTTACTGCCCTTACAAATCGTATTGGGGACGTTCTAATCTTAGTAAGAATCGCCTGACTCCTTCAAAACGGAAACTGAATCATTATTAATGTTTGAATAAACGAAATATCTTCATTTATTATTATATCTTTAACTATCGCCGGTATAACAAAAAGAGCTCAAATTCCCTTCTCTAGCTGACTCCCTGCAGCAATAGAGGCTCCTACCCCTGTATCTGCTCTAGTTCATTCTTCTACCCTAGTAACAGGAGGAATTTTTCTATTGACCCGATTCTTTCCCTTTCTTAATCAACTACAATTCTTTAGTTTCTTTCTTTTAATTATAGCTTCTCTTACTATACTAATAGCAGGACTATCGGCTATAAATGAAATAGACATAAAAAAAGTAATTGCCCTCTCTACTCTAAGCCAATTAGGACTTATAATAATAAGCCTCGCTTTAGGCATACCCACTTTAACATTATTTCATCTTCTAACTCACGCCCTATTTAAAGCCCTCCTTTTTATAGCAGCAGGCAGAATCATTCTTTACGCCTCTCATAATCAAGATCTCCGATTAATAGGGTTATCTGCCCCTTCAATCCCAATAACCTCAACCTCAATATTAATTGCTAATATAGCTTTATTTGGGGCTCCTTTCCTTGCCGGATTCTATTCCAAAGATTTAATTTTAGAAGAAATTTTATTCAGCCAATCTAATTCTTTAGTATACTTAATTGCTTTCTTCGCTACAGGACTCACCGCTGGGTACTCCCTTCGCATAATAATATTAATTCTATGAACCCCTAAACACTCTATCCCTTGCTCTAACCTCACCGATAAAGATTCTCCGATTATTACTCCAATATTCTTAATAACCCTAGCCGCAATCATCGGAGGAAGAGCTCTAAACTGAATATTAATCACTCCTTGTCAGCCCCTAATTATTCCTTTCACCCAAAAACTCCTAACCCCAATAGTTATTTTTTCAGGTCTAGCTACAGCTTGATTTTTTACAAAACCCAACTTAATTTCTATATTTATTAAAACCCCCATAACCCTTAACGCTTCTTCATCTATATGGTTCCTTACCAATCTTTCGACACAAAACACAATCTCAATTCCATTAACAATCTCCCACATTCTCTCCTCGACTGGAGAAAACGGATGGATAGAACTTTCATCCAGTCAGGGAGTTAAAAAAACTCTTTCTTCCATTTCTTCTAAAATTCAATTAAGGCAATCTAAAATGATAAATAAACTTTTACTTATAAGAATTTTTTCCATTATTCCAATAATAATCTTACTCTGCCTTGGTAGCTTAAATTTAAAGCAAAGCATTGAAGCTGCTTAAATGAATATTATATCCCAAAGCAACCCATAATATAAATAGTATAATTTATTACATAAGTTTTTCATACTTAAAATACAACCTCGATTGTTTTATATATCTGCACTATATGTTCTTCTTTAAAGGCCGGTCAGAAAGTAATTTAAATAAAAATTCTGCCTTTGGGAGGCAGTCATCCGTTACCTCGGCTCTCTGAAAGCTATAGAAGCCGAAACATTAGGCGTTGGTCTTGTAAGCCAAAAGATGAATTTTTTTCCTATAGTTATGACCATTCACCTAATATTTCCTATCCTCGTTTCTTCCTCCTTAATATCCTTTATTCTCCAACGCCGTCATCTCCTAATAGCCTTATTAGCTCTCGAAAGAACAACTCTTATAACCATAATTTTTGCAGCTACCATCTTTGGAGCTCCCTCACAATTTAATATCATCATTATCCTAGTAATTATAACCTTGGCTGCCTGCGAAGCTAGACTCGGATTAGCATTAATAGTAATTATAACACGTTCATATGGTTCAGACACCATCAAACTCCTTTCCATTAACAAATGCTAATAATCTTAATACCTTTATTTTCCCTGCCCTTACTCTCTAACTCCTGATTTATTTCTTCTTCCTTCCTCCTGATATCACTTCCCATTATTCTAACCTCCATCACAAATCCCTATCCCTGAACATTAACCTTAAGATCATTATTCTCCATAGACCTAATAAGATCAACTTTAATTGTATTAACTTTATGGATCACAAGCTTAATAATCCTGGCAAGTTATAAAATTAAACATTCTCAAAACCTTCCACAAAACTTTATTATTCTATGTCTTCTTCTTAGAGCTCTACTAATCTTGACCTTTTCCTCAAGTAACCTGTTTCTTTTTTACATTTTTTTTGAAAGCTCATTAATTCCTATCCTAATCTTAATTTTAACTTGAGGTTACCAACCAGAACGACTCCAAGCAAGAATATACTTAATAATATATACTCTAACAGCCTCCCTTCCTATGTTAGTAATAATCTTTTTAATTTATTTAAAAAATAATCACTTATCATTTTTAATTATGTCCTGAACAATTCCGCTTCCAAATATACTAAACAGCTGATGACTTATCTTAATCATAGCTTTTCTAGTAAAGATACCAATATTTTCCCTTCATCTCTGACTCCCTAAAGCCCATGTAGAAGCCCCAGTAGCGGGATCTATAATTTTAGCAGGAGTTCTACTAAAATTAGGAACATATGGTTTAATACGAATATCTTTAATTTTCACCCAAATAAATAAACAATTCTCTTCAATCATTACCCCTCTAGCTCTCTGAGGGGCCGTAATTACTAGGCTAATTTGCATTCGACAAACTGATCTAAAATCTTTAATTGCCTACTCTTCCATTGGCCATATAGGGATCTTATTAGCAGGAATCTTAAGTTCAACTGAGTGAGGCTGACAAGGAGCTATAATTATAATAATTGCTCATGGTCTCTCCTCTTCCGCTCTCTTCCTCTTAGCCAACTCTACTTATGAACTTACCCATACTCGAAGAATTTTCCTAACTAAAGGAATAATCATTATTCTCCCCTCCCTCACTTTATGATGATTTATTGCCACAGCTGCAAACATAGCAGCCCCACCTTCCATTAACCTCCTAAGAGAAATTCTTTTAATTACAGCAACTTTATCTCAAACCTCCTTTCTAGCCATCTTTTTAACAATTCTAAGATTCCTGACTGCTGCTTATTCTCTATTTTTATTCGCTGCTACCCAACACGGAAGAACAGCCTCAACCTCAATCTCTTTACCCCCACTAAATTCCTCTTTCTTCCTGAACTCAAGACTCCACTTAATTCCTATTTTCTTACTTATCATAAAACCAGAAATAATCTGTAACTGACTTTAACCTTATAGTTGAAAAACAACATTAAATTGCAGCTTTAAAAGTGTAGCCCTACTAAGGTTTAGTAAAATAAGCTAAATAAAGCTATTGGGTTCATACCCCAAACATGAGGATCCCTCTTTTACTAACCAGTTTGATTCTAGCTCAAATTTAGCTATTCCTGAGAAAAACACATGCAAACCTCTATACTCCCGTGAAAAACCATTTTTAATTAAAAAATTTAAAATCTTTTATTTAAAATATGGTGAAAGATCAACTTTACAGCAACAATACCTTAAAGCAACCTCACGCCTGCAGTGATTAATTCTGCACTGTTTAGAAATAAAGCCTCGGCCACAGGAATCTAGAGTTGGTGAAATCCGTGCCAGCTACCGCGGTTAAACGGCAGACTCAAGCTAAATTCTTCGGAAACTATGGTTTTTAGATAAAAATCTATTCAAAAGAAGTCTAATTCTACCAATTTTCTCAAAACCAAATATATCTTTCTTATTCCCATGAAAGCCCAAATAAAAACAAGGATTAGATACCCTTTTATCCTGGGCCCAAAATTATCCCGGGCACTACAAACACAGGTTTAAAACCCAAAGAACTTGGCGGTACCTAAATCCAATCAGGGGAACCTGTCCTTTAAATCGACAATCCACGTAAATTTTACCTTTTCTTGAATACACAGCCTGTATACTGCCGTCGCCAGCCCACCATAATAATGTAAGTGAGCCAAAAGATTTTTTATCCTCACGTCAGGTCAAAGTGCAGCTCATGAAAAGGAAGAGATGGGTTACAATTTACAATCTAAACATGAATTATTAATGAAAATAACTATGAAAGTGGACTTGAAAGTAATTAAAAATAACCTATTTTAATGAATATGGCAACCTAAGGTGTGCACACATCGCCCGTCACTCTCGCCGAAAGGGGAGATAAGTCGTAACATAGCAGGTGTAATGGAAATTGCACCTCACAAAATACAGCATCTAAAGAATGCCTTTCACTTACACTGAAAAGAGAATCTAAAAGATTTATTTTGAAATATCCCAATTCCTAAATTTTTTTCTTTCTTACAAAAAAAGTCAATTTTCAAATATATAATCCAAAACCTTCAATCCCTAAAGTACTGTAAAGGAAAATCTGCATTATCATAAAGTAAAATTTTAAACTTGTACCTCGTGCATCATGGCTTAGCAAGCTACACCTAATTATAGTTTACCCCGAAATCTTTACGAGCTGATAAAAGTTTGTCTCAGAACCCATTATTACATGTTTCAAAATGTTTAAAAAAACTTTATCAGAGGCTACATACCTACCGCGCAAGACTATAGCTGGTTTTCCAAAATCTTCACATTAGTGAAACAAGAATAAATCTTTGATAAATAATAAAGGAAAAGCTCTATTATTATAGCCAATTCCTAAATCTACCCTCTAAAGTAAGCTTAGAAACTGCTAACTTTTAAATAACGTTATAGTATAAATATAATCTAAACAAAATTCTACTAGCCATTGCCAAAAACCATTGGAAATCCTTTATCAATTTTTCTAATTCTATAATCTGCTAAGATTAGTATCAACACATATGAAATATATCTCTAAAATTTCTATCAACTCAAAACAAAATCCCTTTATTATAAGGAACTCGGCAAACATAAGCTCCGACTGTTTAACAAAAACATTGCCTTTCGACTTTACTATGGAAGGTTCATCCTGCCCAATGACTCTTAGTTCAATGGCCGCGGTATCTTGACCGTGCAAAGGTAGCATAATCACTTGCCCCTTAATTAGGGGCTGGCATGAAAGGACACACGAAAGCTTCCCTGTCTCACAATAATAAATAAAAATTAATCTTTAAGTGAAAAAGCTTAAATAAAATTGCAGGACAAGAAGACCCCGTTGAGCTTTATTCTCTATAGACCAATCTAAATATTTATTATATCATAAACCTAAAAAAGAATTTAGTTGGGGTGACTAAGGAACATCATAAACTTCCTCTATCTATTTAGGGCTATTCCCCAAAAAAATTGACCCACAAACCGTGATCAAAAAAATAAGCTACCACAGGGATAACAGGCTAATCTTTCTTAAGAGCCCAAATTGTCAGAAAGGATTGGCACCTCGATGTTGGCTTAGGGGCCCCTAATGGTGCAGAAGCCATAAAAGGTAGGTTTGTTCAACCTTTAAAACCCTACATGAGCTGAGTTCAGACCGGCGTAAGCCAGGTTAGTTTCTATCCTCAACCTCAATCTTTACATAATAGTACGAAAGGACCTTACTGTAATAAAAATTTTAACCCGAATGAAATCAACTAATTCCCTTTAATAATATTCATCAAAAGATAAAATTTAAAATAAGTTGGCAGAATAGTGCATTTGACTTAGGATCAAAATATAGAACTTACCTTCTACTTATTATACGCCACCCTAGTTTAATTCAGAACATTTGATTTGCATCTAAAAAGCGGAATATTTCCGAGTGACGGGTTATCGTTTCGGAAACAATTGATTTTGAAAGTCAATAATAAAAGTTCAACTCCTTTATAACCCTTATCTAAAGTGGCAGAAAAATGCGCTAGGTTTAAGCCCTAATAATGAGGCATTCCTCCTTAGATAATGCATCTCCTTATCTGTATTCTAATTAACTACTTAATAATTCTCATAGCCATAGCCTTCTTTACTCTCCTAGAACGAAAAATCCTTGGATACATTCAAATTCGTAAAGGCCCAAATAAAGTTAGCTTAATAGGGTTGCCTCAACCATTTGCCGATGCAATTAAACTTTTTGCCAAAGAGCTCTCCTTTCCAATATCCTCAAACCTCTATCCATTCATTTACAGTCCAATCATAGGACTAAGGCTAGCCCTTCTTTTTTGATCCTTATATCCTTATTCCTCTCCCATATATTTTCCTATATATGGAGCCCTCCTTTTTCTATGCATTTCCAGACTTAACGTATACGCTACTTTATCTGCAGGATGAGCCTCTAATTCTAAATATGCGCTCCTCGGAGCAATCCGCAGAATTGCCCAAACAATTTCCTACGAAGTAAGGATAGCCCTCACTCTACTAAGAGCTTTAATTATCCTTCTCTCCTTCAATCTAATCCTAATAAGATCCTCCCAATGATCCTCAATTTCCCTAATATTCCCTCCTCTATTTATAATCTGATTTATTACTTCTTTAGCAGAAACAAATCGAACTCCCTTTGATTTATCTGAAGGAGAATCAGAATTAGTCTCAGGCTTCAATGTAGAATTTAGAGCAGGAAGGTTTGCTCTCATTTTTATAGCTGAATATACCAATATCCTTACTATAAGACTATTTACATCTATTTTCTTCTTTGGAATAATTCCTTTAGCGATCTTTACAGACATTCCTCTTATCTTAAAAACTATATTCTTTGCCTTCCTATTTATCTGAGTTCGAGGAACTCTCCCTCGAATACGCTATGATAAATTAATAAATTTAGCATGAAAAACCTTTCTCCCATTATCTCTATCCATTATGATCCTTTCAACCTCAATAATAATTCTCATTTAGATATCGCGCCGGGTAAGAACGGATAACTCTGATGATGTTAATCACGAGAATTTGCTTCTCCGATATCACATTCATATCACTAGAGAGCTACTCAGCGTCGGCCTTTTAATCCGAAGAGAATAATATTTATTTCTAGTGAATGACAACAAGCTTTTATCCACTAATCCTAGCTATAGGACTTCCTCCAATAGTATTTATACTAGCCTGAATCTTAAGAAGTCGTCCCACTCCGTCAATAAATAAGCTTTCCCCCTTCGAATGTGGGTTTGATCCAAAAAACAACGCTCGACTTCCATTCTCACTTCGATTCTTTCTATTAGCTGTTCTATTTTTAGTATTTGATATTGAGATTGTTCTTCTTATACCCCTCCCCCTCTCAATTTCCATAAATCCAATTTCATCTCTCCTAGGTGGAATAATCTCTCTTACCATTCTAATTTTAGGTCTAATTCATGAATGAAATGAAGGCTCCTTAGACTGATCCTCTTAATAAAATATGTTAGGAACAATGTATGACTTCTAATTATATCTTGAGCCGTTCAACTCGGCTCATATTTTTATGACAGCTTTTGCTCCCACCACTCCTCTTTTTATTAGCACCCTACTTCTAAGAACCCTTCTCTCTATTTCCGCTTCACATTGACTTCTATTATGATTAAGACTTGAACTCAATCTTCTCAGATTTATTCCAATTATTATAATATCTAAATCTCTTCAGGAAACAGAAGGAGCAATCAAATACTTCATGGCTCAAGCACTAGGATCAGCCCTAATTCTTCTAGGAGCCCTAATAATCTTTAACCCTCATCTCTCTTCTCACATTAGAATCATCCCTATTATCCTAGGAGCAATAAACAAACTAGGGCTAGCCCCTTGTCATTTTTGATTCCCAAACGTAATAGCCTCCATCTCTTGATTATCATGTCTAATTCTTACCACATGGCAAAAAATTATTCCATTAATAATCTTAATTTCACTTCCTACAACCCAAATATCCTTATTCTTAATACTTACAGGAGCCCTTAGAAGTTTAGTAGGAGGAATAGGGGGGATAAACCAAACATCCCTTCGCCCCCTATTAGCCTACTCCTCAATTGGCCATCTAGGCTGAATAATTTGCACAAGAACCGTATCCTCATCAGTAGCAATCATTTATTTTTCTTCTTACATCTTAATTATCCTTCCAATCATTCTTCTCTTGATATCAAAAAATATTTTCTCCAACATTCAACTATTCTCAATATCTAAATCCAAGCTCTCATTTCAATTATCTGCTGCAACTTTATTCATATCTCTAGGAGGTTTACCACCTCTATTTGGATTCTTTCCAAAATGAATAGCAATCCAATCTATATCCTCAAGAGAAATATTTTTCCTACCTTTAATCCTAATTCTAGGAGCCTTGATAAATCTATACTTTTATCTAAATCTATCTTTTCCTATAATAATTAATCTCCTAAATCCATCATTTATAAAAAAAAAAGAAAAACTTCCCTTAGCCGCTATCTCCTCACTAATTCTTGGGGTAAGGCCTATAGCCCTATTTTTGATCTATGCGTTGACTATATTCAACTAATCATAAAGACATTGGAACCCTATACTTTCTAATTGGAATCTGAACAGGATTAGTAGCCACAAGAATAAGGCTCTTAATTCGAGCTGAACTTGGGCAACCTGGGACTCTTCTAGGAGACGACCAAATTTATAATTGCCTTATTACCGCCCATGGGCTATTAATGATATTTTTTGTAGTTCTTCCTATTTTAATAGGAGGATTTGGAAATTGGCTAGTTCCTTTAATACTGGGAGCCCCAGACATGGCTTTCCCTCGAATTAATAATCTAGGATTTTGGCTTATCCCTCCCGCAGTAATTCTTCTAGTAATATCTGCTTTTATTGAAAAAGGAGCTGGGACAGGATGAACTGTTTATCCCCCTCTAGCCTCTAATATTGCCCATGCAGGACCATGCATTGACCTAGCTATTTTTGCTCTTCATTTATCAGGGGTATCCTCAATTCTAGCCTCTATCAACTTTATTACAACCGTAATAAATATACGATATAAAGGTCTTCGATTAGAACGAGTTCCTCTATTTGTGTGAAGAGTAAAACTAACTGCGGTTCTTCTCCTTCTTTCTATTCCAGTTCTTGCCGGTGGACTCACTATGCTCCTTACTGACCGAAATTTAAATACATCCTTCTTTGATCCTGCAGGAGGAGGCGACCCAGTTTTATATCAACATCTATTTTGATTCTTTGGTCATCCTGAAGTGTACATCTTAGTACTCCCAGGATTTGGTCTAATTTCTCATTTAGTAGCCCATCATTCAGCTAAATTAGAACCTTTTGGATCCTTAGGAATAATTTATGCCATAATAGGAATTGGCCTAATTGGATTCTTAGTCTGAGCTCATCACATATTTACTATTGGGATAGACGTAGATACTCGAGCATATTTTACTGCTGCCACTATAATCATTGCTGTCCCGACAGGAATTAAAGTATTTAGATGACTCGCCACAATTCACGGGTCAAAAATTAAATATGATACTCCTATACTATGAGTTCTAGGATTTATTTTCTTATTTACTGTAGGAGGTCTGACTGGAATTGTAGTAGGAAATTGCTCCCTAGACATCATAATACATGACACTTACTATGTAGTAGCCCATTTTCATTACGTTCTCAGGCTTGGTGCTGTTTTTGCTATTTTTGGTGGGATTACCCATTACTTCCCCTTATTTACTGGTGTAACTCTTCATTCTCGATGATCTAAATCTCACTTCTTTATGATATTTACGGGAGTAAATCTAACCTTCTTCCCTCAACATTTTCTGGGTCTTAGAGGCATACCACGTCGATATTCAGATTACCCAGATGTGTATACAACATGAAATGTACTTTCCTCAATTGGAGCTTTCATTTCATTCTCCTCTCTTCTATTCTTCATTTTCCTTATATGAGAAGCTTTAGCCTCACAACGTGGCGTTCTAGCCTCTCCTCATATGCCTACTGCTCTAGAATGACAAGAAACCCTTCCTCTAGATTACCACATATTCCAAGAAACAGGTCTAATTACTTCTCCTTCATTCTCAGCATCTTCTCTCTTAAGCAGAAGCCATTTTTGGCATCTAACTGTTAATTAGAAGCTAGTCTTTCGACCTGCTTAGATGGCCCACTGAGGACAATTAATATTTCAAGACGCTGCCTCACCTATTATAATTCAATTAGTAGCTCTCCATGACCATGCTCTCACCATTATAATCATAGTAGTATCCCTCGTTCTATATATGTTATATAGAATTTTAACCAATAAGTTTACTTGCCGAACACTTCTGGAAGCACAAGAAATTGAAACCATCTGAACAGTGCTCCCCGCCACAATTTTAGTTCTTCTTGCGCTCCCCTCTCTCCGTCTTCTTTATCTAATAGACGAAATCTCTCAGCCAACCTTAACCGTAAAAACAATTGGCCACCAATGGTACTGAAGATATGAATACTCTGACTTTCTAAATCTAGAATTTGACTCTTACATACTTCCCACTGAAGAACTGCAAGATGGAGAATTTCGTCTCTTAGAAGTAGACCATCGAATAGTAATCCCTATACAGACCGAAGTCCGCCTTCTAGTAACTGCAGCTGACGTAATTCATTCATGATGCGTTCCAAGTCTAGGAATTAAACTAGATGGAATCCCTGGACGACTTAATCAAACAACTCTTTCTATTAACCGACCTGGGATTTTTTACGGCCAATGCTCAGAAATATGCGGAGCAAACCATTCATTTATACCAATTGCTCTAGAAGTAATTGATCATCCTTCCTTTACACAATGAGTAATAACATTTAGAGAATAAAATTCTAGTTAAACTTTATAACATAGGACTGTCAGCCCTAAATTACTAAAATAGTGAATTTTGAATGCCTCATCTAGCACCTTTAAACTGACTCCTTCTACCTCTTTTTTTCTTTCTCTCATTACTTTTGCTCTTATCCGTTACTTGATGAACTCAATTAATCTCAGTTCCTCAACTCAAATCTAATCAAAATCACTCTATAACCTCTTGAAAATGAAATTAAAAAGATGGCCGAGCTTATAGGCAGAAGATTGTAATCCTTCCAACGGGTTTTCCCTCTTTTTACTTTCTCAGTATAAATTTGTACAACTGCCTTCCAAGCAGTAAGTTTGGTATTCAAAGAAAGTAATGATCCGCCAACCTTTCCATGTATTAGAATATAGACCATGACCATTTTTAGTTGCCATTGGAGTACTAGCCATAACATGCGGCGCTGCAGCATGATTTCACAATCACGGGGCCTTATGTTTAATTATCGGATTAACTTTGACTACTCTAACTTCAATTATCTGATGACGAGATGTAATTCGTGAAGGAACCTACTTAGGATTTCATAGCTCAGTAGTTTCTAGAGGACTTCGCTGAGCAATAATTCAATTCATTCTCTCAGAAGTTTTATTTTTTGCAGCATTTTTTTGAGGATTTTTTCACAGAAGACTAGCTCCTACGCCAGAAATTGGTTGTACCTGGCCTCCCACAGGAATTAATCCTATTAATCCTTTCTCCATTCCGCTTCTCAATACAGCCATCCTCCTAGCATCTGGGGTTACGGTAACCTGAGCTCATCATAGAGTAATAAATAAATCACGCACAGAAACCCTTCAAGCACTCTCTCTCACAGTAATTCTAGGAGTTTATTTTACATTTCTTCAAGCAGGAGAATATATAGAAGCTCCTTTTACTATTGCTGACAGAGCTTATGGAACCCTATTTTATGTATGTACAGGATTCCATGGTATACATGTTCTAGTAGGAACTATATTCCTTTCAGTCTGTTTAATCCGAGCATTCCTTTATCATTTCTCTGACGGGCATCATTTCGGATTTGAAGCAGCAGCATGATACTGACATTTCGTAGATGTGGTATGAATCTGCCTATATCTATCAATTTACTGATGAGGCTCATAACATTGTAAAATAGTGTACGGAGCACGAAAGTCTTTGATCCTTTAAGCCCTGGTTCAATTCCATGATTTACAAAATGACTTTGTCTTTAATTATATCATTAATAGCCACCCTCACCTTTTCATTAATATTCTCCTTTAATCCAGTAACTCAAGGAATCTTCATTCTCTTAATCTCTTTAACAGCTACTGTAATACTTCTTTCAATATCCTCTTGATATGCTATTATTCTGTTCCTTATCTACATTAGGGGAATACTAGTAATATTTGCTTACTTTTCAGCAACATCGCAAAACTCAAAACTTGAAATTGATTTCTTATTCCCTTCAATAATTTTTATATTTTTAATATTTATAACAATTTTAATATTAATACCTCCTCATCTAAACTCAAACTTCTTTTTATCTCTTACTAATTCACAAAGAGATTTATTCATTTTTTTCAACATTCCTATTCTTACCTTCCTAATCTCCACTTTATTCTTGGCTCTCATTTGTATTGTAAAAATCTGTACCAAAGACAAAGGTCCATTACGCCCATTCATCACATATGTTTAAACCCCTCCGAAAATCAAACCCCGTCTTAAAAATTCTTAATACTGCCTTAGTTGACCTCCCCGCCCCAATCAATCTTTCAACCTGATGAAATTTTGGTTCATTATTAGGTCTTTGCCTAGTCCTTCAAATTGCTACAGGCCTATTTCTATCAATACACTATGCATCTAATATAGATATTGCATTTTCCTCCGTAATTCATATTACCCGAGACGTAAACTTCGGCTGATTTATTCGAGCGCTTCATGCCAATGGAGCCTCCGCATTTTTCCTATGCATGTACCTTCATATAGGGCGAGGGCTTTATTACTCCTCATTTAAATTAAAAGAAACATGAAACATTGGCGTAATTCTTTTCATTTTAACTATAGCCACAGCATTTGTAGGGTACGTTCTTCCCTGAGGCCAAATAAGATTCTGAGGTGCCACCGTAATTACTAATCTATTTTCAGCAATTCCTTATGTTGGGCAAGATCTAGTTCAATGGCTATGAGGAGGATTTAGAGTAAGAAATGCTACTTTAAATCGATTTTTCGCCTTTCATTTCTTACTTCCATTTATCTTAGCAGCCATGTCAGCTATTCATCTTCTATTTTTACATCAAACTGGCTCCAATAATCCCCTTGGCCTAAATAGAGATTCAGATAAAATCCCATTCCATATTTTCTACTCCGTTAAAGATATCGTTGGATTTATTGTCCTTTTAATAGCATTAGTCTCATTCTGCCTCTTATGCCCAAACCTTCTAATTGACCCCGATAATTTCCTTCCAGCCAATCCGTTAGTTACTCCTGCTCATATTAAACCTGAATGATACTTCTTATGAGCCTATGCCATCCTCCGATCTATTCCTAATAAACTAGGGGGGGTATGCGCAATATTCCTTGCCATTCTTCTAATATTTGTTCTTCCTTCCACTCCTCAGCAACGCCGCGGAAATCAATTCTATCTTCCAAATCAAATTTTATTTTGAATATTCACAACAAATTTTCTCCTACTCACCTGAATTGGTGGATGCCCAGTCGAAGATCCATTCATTACTATAGGCTCAATATTCACAGCATTTTATTTCCTATTTTTTATTTTAAATCCTCTTCTATTTTACTTATGAGACACCCTCCTATCTTCATCTAAATATAATTTTAAGTTAACCTAAACTAAAGGTCTTCAAAGCCTTCAATGGACACATCCAAATTATGATGATAATAGACATCTTTTCATCCTTTGACCCAGGAATTAGAAATATCAATTCTAACCTATTTTGAATCCCAATAATTCTTATCCCATTCATTTTGAACTTAACATTATGGATTCTTCCAACCCGAATATTTTGGCTTTCTTATAGCCCAATTAATTTAATCTTCCTCCAACTATCCCGCACTTCTAGAATTCATTTAAAAGGACTCTCTTCCTTAATCTCCCCCTTATTTATCTTTGTAATATTTATCAACTTTATAGGGTTAGTTCCTTATATATTCAGCGCCTCAAGCCACCTTCTTTTCACTCTTTCTTTAGCTCTCCCTTTTTGGCTTTCCCTCATTATTTCAGCAATCCTTCATTCTCCCTCCTCCTTTACAGCAAGACTTCTTCCAAGAGGAGCACCAACATGACTCAATCCCTTTTTAGTCTTAATTGAAACCATTAGAATCTCCGTTCGTCCTTTAACCTTAGCTTTTCGACTAGCAGCTAATATAAGAGCAGGACACATCGTTCTAAGTCTCGTCGGCCTTTACGCAACATCCGCTCTATTCACCAATCCTTCCTCATTCATCCTTCTGATATTCATTCAAACAGGCTACTTCATATTCGAAGTAGCAATTTGTTCAATTCAAGCCTATATTTTTTGTCTTCTAATTTCTATATACGCAGACGACCATCCAGTATAACATAAACAAATAGCATAAAACATGCGTTACGGTTTCGGCCCGTGAAGCGGAATATTTTTCCTTTGTTTTATATAAATATATGTATCTATATATATATGCATATATATATACATATATATATATATATATATATATATATATAC